GCCGAAACCAAAGCTCTTATTTTTTGTTGAGTAATAGTTCGAGTAAGTCTTGAATGAGCCCCCCGAAAGCTTGATGCAAATAAACGAATTTTTGTTCTACGTCTCCGAGCGATATATCCCCGTCTAATTCTGGTCATTGAATAAATGAAACTTTAACGAATAACTAATAGATTTCCTTTCTTTCAGTTATTCTTTTGCCCCTTTCCTAGTATATTAATAACAAAACGGATTTTTCCAATGTATAAACTAAAAATTCCAATGGCTTTGGCTACTATAACCTTCCCAACCACGATTTTTTATTTTTTCTAGGCATTTCACCTCGAAATACGAAATTGTACTTAAAAAATAGCAATGATAAAGAAATAGTGGATTCCATCGTTTCTATGGTTACTTCTTAAACGGTGAGGTCTTCTCTATACACCGGAGCCTTTACTTCATTTAATCAATGTTATTGCTAACTTGTATAGTTCACATTCTTCGGCTCTACCCATGAATTATCCAGTAATAGGTCTTTCACAACGAGCTCTACCTATACAGTAACGGTATTTAATTATGAAAGTTGGCTGGGTAGCTGACCCTGTTAGTCCGTTCTTGCAAGAGGCGTCTAGGTTAACTAAGATTTCCTCCGCTTAATGGATAACCATTTGCTACCAATGGAGAATTGCTTCTCATCTTGAATTGAGGTGAGTGGTTTTACACCAATAGAAACCATAAATTTCATACACAATAAAAGGGATATGATCCATTTTCTTATTTTTAGATAGTAAATGTAGTTCGTTTTTCCGTTCTATCCTATTTGATCATTGATATTTGAACATTGTCCTCTTTCCTTTGTTCTAGTTCATGATCTGAACGAGTCGCACATACACCCTAGTACATGTTCCTCGACGCTGAGGGCATCCCCGAAGCGCGGGGGATTTTGTGACATTTCTAATTGGCTGTCTTGTATTTCTAATAAGTTGTTTAATCGTTGGCATGTTGAATCATATACATAATGGACTGGTTTAGATCGATCCTAACCGGATGATTATGAATTACAATTACAATAGTAAATAAAAATCATAGAATATTAAACTCGGCAGGGTGAATTTTAAATCACGACTTGACGTGAAATTGAAATAAAGGCTATTCTCATTCAACCGCTACAAGATCAACAATTCCATAAGCTTGGGCTTCTGTTGCTGACATAAAAACATCTCTTTCCATGTCTTCGGATACAACCCATAAAGGTTTGCCCGTTCTTTGTACATAAACCCTTGTCAGGGTTTCACGTAGTTTCAGCAGTTCTCCCACTTCCAGGATGAATTCTCCCGTTGCTACTTCAGAAAAAGAACCAGCAGGTTGATGGATCATTACCCTGATGATATAAGATAATAAAAAGTTTCTCTATTTCGCACGATGAGGGGAAGATAAAAGAAAGATAAAAGAATAACAAGAAAAAAGATAGAATCGAACAACCGTACGGGCATTATGCATTGCATACGGCTCTACAATAAAATTGACCCTTACCTTCAAAAAATAGGATCGATTAGACCCCGATCGGTAAATGATCAACTTACCACCCTTCCTTTCGGAGGAATTCAAAAATACTATGATGGCTCCGTTGCTTTATATATTTATTATATTTTTTTGTCTGTGATTTGTCTGTCATTCAGCAATCCCAAAGTTGCTTTTTTGATCAAATAAACTAATGAAAAAAGTAATTTTTTTTTTTTCTCTATACTATAAATATTGTTAATAGACCTCTGGTGTGAAAAAAAGTTTGTGACGCTGAACTGGACTTCCGATAATAAAATAGGAAATACCTTTTTCTCATATTACTCTCTCGATACATAATCTAATGTTTTGAAAACAGAATTTCTTATATCGAATTCAAAGTGCCATGCTATTATTACTTAATATTCATATTTCATATGGCGAAGGCATAGTCTTCTTTTTTCTCTCAAATAAAAGCCTCATTGGCGCCAAGCGTGAGGGAATGCTAGACGTTTGGTAATTTCTCCTCCTACCAGGATAAAAGATCCCATTGAAGCGGCTGATCCCATGCATATTGTATGTACATCTGGTTGCACAAATTGCATAGTATCATAAAGAGCGACCCCCGGTATTACCCATCCGCCAGGAGAGTTTATAAACAAATACAGATCTTTGGTATCATCCTCGATACTGAGATATATCATAAGACCAATAAGTTGATTTGAGATCTCACTATCAACCTCTTGACCTAAAAAAAGTAATCTTTCTCGATAAAGTCGGTTGATTAGGGTCAAATTGTATCCCCTCGAAACCGTACAGGCGCCTTTTGACGCATACGGTTCAAAAAAAATCAATGTGTAGATTCCAATACTTTTTCTTTTTTCATAGCAAGTTCTTTCTAACTAAAAGGATTTTCTTTGATTTTTCACTAAATATGAGTTTGTCTTCCTTTCCTTATAACGTATAATATATAAAAGAATTCATTAAACTTATCCAATTGACTTTTCATTGATGGATTGTTTCA